AATAGCGATTCATATAAGCTAAATTTTCGAATCGATAATTAGGCCAAAGAAAAAATTTGCATTTTAGGACTTGATCTCTATATTGACCACTCTCCCTTGCTCTCATTGCTAAATATTAGATTTCTATCCACACTATACCCAGCCCAGTTTTTAAATAGAAACAATTTCGAATTCTCAATTCTCTACGACGTCTAGACGATAAAAAATTTTCAGGAATAAGCAAATCATAATGATTGATGTAGAGATTCCCAGTTTGTCTTCGATAACGGCATTTAATTATCTTCTTCAAATAATACAAATCATTCGAGTCATCGGAATAATATGGTTTCTCTTGGTATCTTTCATTAGTTTGCCGCTTACTCCTATGAAGTAATTAACTAGCTATGATTTGATACATAATAAACTGGCTATTATTTGTTACAGACAGACGAAGGGGTTCGACACACATCAGCCCCCGCTTACTCCAGATTTTAATAACCTCGCTCTGCAGTCGCGTTAGTCCCTTCACATTGATTTTTTTCCTTTCAATAGCGTATGAAAAAAAGTCCAGTGGATCTTTCAGCTTAAACAGCGTATTATATGCGAACATAGTTCTTAGCCCTACGTATTCCTCGAGAACAGTTGGGTGCCTTTGAAAAAAGAACAACTCTTGCAGGATCTCTTTCCTTTTCAAGTTCTCTCGGCCTATCTTGTACCTGTACTTATCAGCAAATTTTGGGGGGGTTGGTACATCATTTAAACTTTCTCTAAGAAATTTTCGAGTATATTTATCGTATTCGGTTTCCTTTATAGAATTTCTTGACCTACGCATGAAGGAAAAAAACGTAGCGTCCCCCGCTAGTGGTTTTTCCTTTTTCGTTTTTTCTTCCTCTTTCTTTCTCTTTTTAAGATTTTTATATTTCGTTTTTCTATAAGATCCCCTTTTGTTTCTATAAAAAGGAAAAGTCAACAAAAGCAATTTGCTTGGTATAAACCACGACTTAGGTTTATATGCATTAAAAAATAGTACCAATTGTGGGAAGAACCAAGGTTCCAGATTCGATATAGGAGTATCTTCATTCATTTCCATCCAATCCCACCAAAAGTTGTGTTTTGCTTTGTGTGAATTTAAAACCATCGGTTTCGATTTAGATTCCGAAAACGCAATATAATTGAGGTTTTGATCTTGACAAATCTTAGGATAAAAAAAACTTTTTCTATCAATTAATTGATAATTATTAGTTCCGGTCTTAGCATTTTTATTATTGTTGAAATTGTTGAAATCGTCCTTGATCCAGGCCTCAAGATCGGTTTTTTTTGAACAGATAAATCCAAAATGCCCAAATCGCGATATTTGCTATCCGCGCTTGGTTTTATATAGTCCGTCTCTCTGTGAAACTCGAATATTCGATACTCTTCTATATCGATAGGCATATCTCCGTTGATCCAGGCCTGAATATAGAGTTCCTTTTAAAAAGAGAAATTGATAATCTCCCAATCGAATTCTGTCCGTACTTCTTTTATACGGAGTTTCTTTCATATCCATAATCTTAGTTTTTCCTAGAGTATAATCAGGGACAACCTCTTCTAGTAAATCATAGATAGGTACCAAAAATACTCCGTCTAGTATATCAAAAAAAACGTAATGAAAATAAAGTTTTCGATTCTTATTTGTTTCGAATGGTGATCCATAAATAAAATATATGGGTCCCTCTTATTTTCATAATAAATAGATCGATAAGATAAAAGATTATATCTATAGTCGTTTTTTTGAAAATTATCTTCTTGATTTGATAATGAATATACTTCGTAATCATTTTGTTTTTAATAATGAATTAGTTGGTCTTTTTCATATGAATCTGCTTTGGTCAAATCTTGATTTTGAATTGTACGACATTGATTTCGCCATTTTTGTACTCTTAATCTAGACCCCTCACTCTTAGATAAATCGTATTGATAATGACCTCTTAACCAGTTTTTCCATTGATTTAGTCCAGAATTCCTAAGTTTCTTATGTCTTAATTTAGAATGAATTATTCCTTGTGTTCCAAAATAATCTTTTATTGAAGTCTTAAGAAAAAAAGATGTTCCGTGATATTGAAGATAGATACTAGATATTAATTTAGATAAATTAAGAACTTGGGTTTATGAGAATTTGTAAAACACATATGCTTGTGACAAAGAGGATAAGTCACAAAAATTCTGCTTTGCATTTTTATTCAAAAGATTAGAAAGTTATTTTTTGATAGTCGAAATAAAGTCTTTTTTTTTTGATTTCTTTTTTTCTTGGAAATGGAAATCAATTTATCCAAAATTTTGATTATTGATTCAAGAACAATTACCTTTTCCATTACCTTTTGTTCTATCCTTTTTATGACAATAAGAAAGAAAGGTAGAAGGACTTTTATGTATATTTTTTGAGTGAAAAATCTTATAAAAAGATATAATTTACGGATTAATATTAATTAAATATATCTTCCTTTTAATATTTGCCAAATCTTTTTTAGTGATTCGAATCTTT